TACCCTATGCAAAACAAAAATTGAAGATTTAGTTACGATTGGAAATAGACTTTTCTATCTTTATCCATGGATCCCTTACTTATACTTATTCAATTGGAAAGATTGATCCAATTCCAAATTCACAAAAATTATGTTTCGTAATTTCATAATCCAAATTTGAAATTTCTAATTGACCCTTGGATACAAATCACGAGAATGGATATTCTTCCTCGAATCTTTCATTTAGAGGTAAAGGATTCAAATGAAATCCTTTTAAGAAATAAAGTTTTTGATCAGAATATTAATGAAACTGAAGAACCCCTTAACTATTAAGAGGATTAATAGAACGAGTCGCACTTTTACCACTAAACTATACCCGCTACAATACGATTATTGTATAGAAATGGGACTTTTGTCGAACAAGGGAATCGGACGTAATCAATATAGGACAGAAATAAAAAAAATCATGAACTGCAAATTAGAGCTTAGAGTATTGACGTGTTTGTTAGGAGTCCTATATTGAAATTAGGAAAAGAGGACTTATTTTGTTTAAAAATAAAAAACTAAATTGAATAACTAAATAAAATAACAAATTTGGTTCTTGAAGGGGTTTTGACAGATACGGCTCGACAAAACAACTTAAGCCATAACATAAAATGCATTGTGCAAAAAAAAATACATCGTTCTGTTTTTCCCTTTTTTCGAGTATCCAGTAAAAGTAAATTAAATAAAAAAAAAGAAGAAGAAACAAAAGAATAATAAAGAATAAGAAATGACACTTTGATTCCATCTAAATCGTTTTTTCTATGATTTGGCGGTATGGTTCATTGGAACAAAAAAAGGCCCGGCTGGGTACTGACCAGACCAGGCCGTGAAAATAAAAAAAAAACGGCCTTTTGTAATTTTGTAAAGAGATATTCTTTATTTTTTTCTATTTTGATTCGAGCTATCTCTTTCGAGGCCATTCTTTATTTTAATTTTTAATTTTATAGAAATAAAAAATGGAATTGCTGATAAAAGTTGTATCCATCTGTATAATACAATACAAAATACAATAAAAAAATATATAAGCTATATAATAAAGTTAAAGGAAAGAAGGGCCTTTTTTTCAAGCATTATCTTTTGTGTAATGTAACATAGTAATTATTATTTTTTTTTTTTTTCAATTAGGAGAGATGGCTGAGTGGATTAAAGTGTCGGATTGCTAATCCGTTGTACGAGCTATTCGTACCGAGGGTTCGAATCCCTCTCTTTCCGTTTCCGTCGCTGACTGGGTATCTTTCAAATTCGAATTTAGCGAACCCTTTTGCTTTTTTTTATTTGACTAGTTAAAGATGTAGAATAGATAAAATCAAATCCTAAAAACATTTCTAAGAATAAAGTAAAGAAAAATTTCTTATTTTTTAGTCTTCACGTCCAGGATTACGCCCTGGATCATTAGATAGAAACCCGAAGATGAAGAGAGAAACAAAGAATATAACTGCGGTGTAAACAAAGAGTTTGAGAGTAAGCATTACACAATCTCCAAAATTTTTTTGGGGGGGGGAAAGAGAATAGATTCTCTATTTTTATACTACATATCCTATTTTGACACCAAGAACTGAAACGGTTTTTCAAATTGATAGAAATACAAAAGAGTTTTTATTTTTCGAAATTAACACAATTCGACTTCGATATTGTGGCGGACTCTAATAGGGTCTTTCAGTGAAAAAAAAAAAGGTCAGAATCGTGAAATGGGGAAATCTAAATTTATCGTGTCTGCCCAAGAATTTTACTGTTTTACTTGAGGGTTCATTCAAATTGGAAGACTCATCTGGTCTTATCAATTGTTAGAATTTTTTTTTTTCTCGAGCTTGAATAAATCATGAATTTTTCTCGGACACTATTAACGATCTTATCGAAAACTTACAGCAGCTTGCCAAACAAAGGCTAAGAGAAAAAAGAGAAGAGGTATTACTGGCATAACATCTACAATTGGATTCAAAAAAGCGTACGCCTCGGGTAATTTGCCGAATAAAAAACTACTCGAATAAAGGGCAGAATTAAGAAAGATATAGATCAAACTAAAGGTATTAAGCATAACAAACATTTTGTTCTTGGAGATAATTGTATTTTGATTGAGTTAAAAATATGTTATTGATATAAGCTAAAAATGACGAAAAGAAAGTAAGGTAGACAAAAAAAATACTTCTTTGAACCGAACCGATCAAAACAAAAATCCTTCAATTCTCACAAGAGAATAGAAGAAATCATACTTTCATACAATATCTTAATTGAATTCTATGTAATGATCAATAAATGGAGTTTAATTCTGCATCTACTTGTGTCAAAATCTTAAAAAAGGGATCTAATTTATTCCATAGAGATTTGGCCGGGAATTGACGAACAACCAATATTAGTGTTTATTAGTATCGAATAGAAAAGAAATTCAAATGGGGCGTGGCCAAGCGGTAAGGCAACGGGTTTTGGTCCCGCTATTCGGAGGTTCGAATCCTTCCGTCCCAGAGCGACCTCTTATATATATCCGAATATCAGACTCAAAATTACTTTTTTGAGCAACCTCTCTTTCAGAGTATAATTTTTTTAAGAGTCTAATTTTTGATAAAATGGACTTCTTGTTTCGAATTTTCAAAACTCTTCTCTGAATAAGATGTTTTTTCATAAATTGAATCGAGTTCAAATAATACGAAAATAAAACGGAATCCATTTGTGATCCAAGTAAGATGGCAACATAGATCACAAGAGTTTGAATTCAAAAAACGTCGGATGGGCCCTCCCCCTCCCTTTCACTTTGATATGTAAGTGAGTGGCTTAAAAAATCCTTACATACCCTACCTCCGTGAATTTGCAAGGATACATTCGAAATCGAAATGCGAAAACCTCTATCTTTCTTATATATTTTTTTTAATAAGACAGCCCCAATTTTTTATTTCATTTCTTGAAATCGAAACTAGAGGGTATTCGTGGTACTGTTTGAATTCAATCAATGGAATTAAGTTTCTAAGACCGGTTTAGGGTAAAAGAACAATTATAGTAAAGAATGACGTAATCTGGACCCTTTTGGCTTTTTATCTATACAAAAGAGTCTAGCATCCCGTATCAAATAGGATCCTATTTTTATTTATGATTAATCATCCCCCAGAATGAATTGGGAGTTGGGTCCATACGAGTTAGTGAGCGATGTAAGATCTCATAATCAATCGAGTTTCATATGGATGAATTTTCTTTGAGCTGGAGGTATTTGATGTTTGGCTCTAATTAATAATTGGAAATGTATTTAATCATAATTAATAATTGAGACGGGGTCCATTCATATATCTTCATCCTCTTATTTACTTTTTACTTTATTTTCTTTTTATTTTTATTCGTGTTCTTTTTTGTTTTATTTAGAAATAAAAAGAAATATTGCATTCATGCAATAAAATCATGCAATAAAATTAAAATAGAGGGTGAAATTAAATTCTTACTGAGGCTTCTTCCTCATAAATTAACTAACTATTCCTTTCATATCGAATCCTTTCATATCGAAGGAAAAAGGACTGGGTATTGACCGAAGCAATGACTATTCATGATTCCATAATTGAATCAATTACATACCGGTTCAAAACTAGAAAAATGTTATGGTAAAACTTCGTTTGAAACGATGTGGTAGAAAGCAACGTGCGACTTGAAGGACACGATCCGCTGTGGATTTTTTTTTTCATCCGCCATTTTAGATTGTAGATTATCTAGAAATGAATGGGCTCTTGGCTCGACATACTTTGTTCTGTTCTACTAGAATTCTCGTTTTTTGTTGGGGTGTAGTGTAAATAGGACATGATGGAGCTTGAGTAGAAAGTATTTGTTCATTTCGCAGGGGCAAGGATCTAGGGTTAATACCAATCAATAAGTTGTAACAAACTTCGTAAGTATATTTTCGATATATAAATTGAAAGAATCCGATTCGAGCAATTTTGAAATCCAAAACGACAATTTGTTGGAATTGGTAAAACTCTTTCGATGAAAAAGTGTATCATGCAGGAATCAATTGTTCGTATGATTCTTTGATAGAAAAAATCGCAAAAAGGGGCGTGTTGCCGCCATTTTTGAAAACGAAAGATCACCGAAGTAATGTCTAAACCCAATGATTCAAGGCAAAGATAAAAAGGATCCTGGAACAAGGAAATACCGTTTTCAATTGTCTCAACAATTAGATCAGAATGGGAATTAAGAATCAAAAAATCGATTCGAAACGAGACAAACAAAAAAGGGGTTAGAGACCACTCAAAAAAAGAAATCCCTAAAGATTTTCTTTTGGGCTATTTAAAAGTTATCCAACTTGAGTTAGGAGAGTACGAATGCTTTTTTTTTCGAAAAAGAAGGACTTAAATCACACAATTTATAATCATTTTTTCTCGAGCCGTACGAGGAGAAAACTTCTTATACGTTTCTAGGGGGGGTATTGTTCATCTACATCTATCCCAATGAGCTGTTTATCGAATCGTTGCAATCGATGCTCGATCCCGAAGAGAGGGAAGAGATCTTCGGAAAGTGGGTTTTTATGATCCGATAAATAATCAAACCCATTTAAATATTCCTGCTATTTTAGATTTCCTTGACAAGGGCGCTCAACCTACAGGAACGGTTCATGATATTTCAAAGAAGGCTGGGATTTTTAAGGAACTTCATCTTAATTAAACGAAATTGCATCGAGGATATAGAATAAAAAAGAGGGTGTGGATTACTCCTATATAGTTTTGTATAACTTTTTCTTTACTACTCCCCCCTTTTTTGTTCTATTCATACCTATTTTTTATTCCTATTTAATATCGCTCCCATAAAGTATCATGTTCTGGAAGTATAAGGACAAAAAAAATAAGCAGAAGAACAAAAATCAATTTTATTGCTAGAATTTTATTGATATAAGATGCATATAAAAAAGATCAAATGAATACAACGAACTAATTGGGTCGAGAAATCCAAATTTACATTACTCGCAATCGAAACCGGGCGTTTTATAGTTTGTCGTTGTAAATCTATTAACAAATCACGAAATAAGGGATTCAACTTGTTTATTTTACTTATATTGATTGATTGAATCAATGTCAACCCGAGATTTCTTTTTTTTTTTATTCTTTCAGCTATAGCTATGTATCTATTTGTATTTATGTATAGTAAATATGTAGTGCAAATCTAACGCAAGTTCTTTCGATTTCTTTTTTTTTTTTTCAAAAGCATTTCTAAATTATTTCTTTTCTATATTATTTATTTATTTCATTTTATAATTTTTTTTTATTTTAATTAAATTAATTAATTCATTCTTTTTTTAGAGTCTTTTCTTAACATTAATATTCAACATTCACCGTCATATTGACAACAGCGTATCGAACAACTATAATTCGATCGTGGATAAGGATAAACGGATCCATTTATCTCTGTACCTATTTATCTCCGTAACAGAGGTTTGGTTTTTTTCTTTACTTCATTCAAAATTAAAGTAATGGGTTCGCTGGATTCGCTGTTATACAAGAAGTCCTTTTTTTATGTTCCCAATCGATTCTAAATTTTGTTAGTCGATTTCTTGCTAATTCAATATTTTGATTCCGTTGTGCAATTTCATTTCTTTTCCTTTATTTCTTTTTTATTCCGATTGTATCCACCCATTCGAATTATTCGGGTTGCTAACTCAACGGTAGAGTACTCGGCTTTTAAGTGCGGCTAGCATCTTTTACACATTTATATGAAATAAAGGATTCGTCCATACCATCGGGAGAGTTTGTAAGACCACGACTGATCCTGAAAGGAATGAATGGAAAAACCAGCATGTCGTATCAATGGAAAATTTTGAGAATACTTTATTCTGATTCAATGGCTTCAAAATAGGGTTTGAATTGTTGGCGCATAACAAAAAATTGAATTCAAAGTTGGGTCGAGTGAATAAATGGATAGAGCCTTATGGTTCCAATTCTCGGGAAATAAAAAGGAACGAGCTTCTCTTCTGAATTGAATTTGAACAATTCCCCGATCTAATTAAACGTTAAAAAGATATTAGTTCCTAATGCGGGGAAGGGGTTTTCCGTGAGTCGATTAGCGATTTTTTTAATGAGTCCTAACTATGAGTTTGTCCCTATTATGGGTTGGAGATGAATGTGTAGAAGAAGCAGTATATTGATAAAGATTTTTTGTTTTCCAAAATCAAAAGAGCGGTTGGATTGCAAAAATAAAGGATTTCTAACCACCTATTTATACTATAACAAACATAAACCAATTCAAAAATGAGAAAATCGAGAATCCGGTAATGGGTTTACCCGTTTCCAAGGTATCCATTTTTTTTTACTACAATACTTTGTTTTGACTGTATCGCACTATGTATCATTTGATAACCCAATGTATCATTTGATAATCCAATAAATACCTTACCTTTTGTTGCAATCTAATTTCAAATGAAAGAATATCAAATCCATTTAGAACTAGATAGATCTCAGCAACACAACTTCCTATACCCACTTCTTTTTCGAGAGTATATTTATGCACTTGCTCATGATCACGGTTTAAATAGATCGACGATTCCGTTGGAAAATGGGGGTTATGACAATAAATCTAGTTCACTCAGTGTGAAACGTTTAATTAGTCGGACGTATCAACGGATTCATTTGAGTATTTATGCTAAGGATTCTAATCCAAATCAGTTTATTGGACACAACAATAAATTTTATTCGCAAATGATATCGGAGGGATTTTCAGTCATTGTGGAAATTCCTTTTTCCCTACGATTAGTAGCTTTCTTAGAAGGGAAAGAAATGGCGAAATCTCAAAATTTCCAATCAATTCATTCAATATTTCCTTTTTTCGAGAACAATTTCTCACATTTACACTATGTCTTAGATGTACTAATACCCTACCCCATTCGCCCGGAAATCTTGGTTCGAACCTTTCGCTATTGGGTAAAAGATGCCTCTTCTTTACATTTATTGCGATTCTTTCTTCATGAGTATTTTAATTGGAATAGTCTTATTACTCCAAAGAAATCAAATTCCATTTTTTCAACAAGTAATCCAAGATTTTTCTTGTTCCTATATAATTCTCATGTATATGAATACGAATCAATCTTCTTTTTTCTCCGTAACCAATCCTCTCATTTACGATCAACATCTTCAGGACTCCTTTTTGAGCGAATTTCTTTTTATGGAAAAGTAGAAGATCTTGTCCAAGTCTTTGTTAATGATTTTCAGGACAACTTATGGTTGTTCAAGCATCCTATCATGCATTATGTTAGATATCAAGGAAAATCCGTTCTGGCTTCAAAAGATATGCCTCTTCTGATGAATAAATGGAAATATTACCTTGTCAATTTATGGCAATGGCATTTTCACGTGTGGTCTCAACCCGGAAGGATTCATATAAACCACTTATACAAAGATTATATCGACTTTCTGGGCTATCTTTCCAGGGGGCGACTAAATGCTTTGGTGGTGCGGAGTCAAATGCTAGAAAATGCATTTCTAATCGATAATGCTATGAAGCAGTTCGAGACAACCGTTC